TGCTATGAATGACCCAGTATCGAATACTGGTGATAATATCAGCAAAAGAACGTTCTCCTGTGCTTCCAGACATGCCGAGCTCCACATATTCTTGTACAGTCAAAAGGGGATCGATTCCGTAAAAGATGAGATCAGTAAATCGAAATTAACTGAAATTATATCTTTGTAAGATCGTCAATATTGTACCGAGGGTGTTTTTAGAGTATACCGAATCAGTATAGCTATCCTTCTTCTCACGCAGCAACGCAATTTCACAATCAGTATCGAAATGAAGCACTAAATAATTTGTTTCTTCTTTTCTTGTTGCTTGTCGATGTAGAATCATGTACCTACCATTCAATTCAATAGCAAATTCTTAAAATTCCTGTAATGTAATAGGGGTTCTCCCGATTATTGGCTTCGCGCTAGAAACCCAAGATTGGGTAAAATGTGAATCCGACGGGTTGGTTTATAATAATTCAGGAAGCAGATTCTCAGAGTCCCAAAATTCAATTAAATTAGACGTGAAATCTAAAAATATTCCCTTTGTGTTTGTAGTTATATTTTTTGTTTGAATCTTTGTTTTTATGGAAAGAAAAAATGTAGAACCTAGTTTCGAGTGATCTGATCGTGCGATACTTTTTTCTTTTTATTCAAGATTTTATGGAAATGAACCCACTACTGAAAATCTAATTAGTTCGAATAAAATTAAAGGGCATTTTAAGGTGATTGATTCTTCAGCGATTCAAAGAACATAACATTTCATTTTTGGAATTCTGAATATTAGTTTTTTCAACTCTTGAGTTGTCCAATGAATCCGTTGATTGGGATAGAGAGACAGATGACGAATTGATTTCTTACCGATGTCACGAGATTTTTGTTAGTTAGTATCATCTATAATGATAATAATTGATGAATCAAAAACTTTCAATTTAATTTATTCTTTCAATTGGTATTTTTACTTATCCATCCGCGTATCCTTCTAAAATAGAAATTTAGGGAAGTGCTTTATAACCATATGGATAAAAATAACGTATTTCATTTAGCCTCGTCATGCCTACTATAACTAGTTATTTCGGTTTTCTACTAGCAGTTTTAACTATAACCTCAGCTCTATTTATCGGTCTGAACAAGATACGACTTATTTGATTGAAATTAATTGAATACACAATTCAAAAAAAGAAACATTTCTGTGGTATTCCATGTATTCTAGAGTTCTTTACCTTGTCAATTGAATTTGCAATTCTTGGTCATCATTGAGATTCATGGGCAATACAGATTAATATTTTAAGGATAGATATTACCTCTCCTTTTCCTCGTTCAACTAAATTGAAATGATTGAAGTTTTTCTATTTGGAATCGTATTAGGTCTAATTCCTATTACTTTGGCTGGATTATTTGTAACCGCATATTTACAATACAGACGTGGTGATCAGTTGGATCTTTGATTAATTTACAGCTCTTTTTTTGATTCACCTCCCAGAAAGTAGGAGGTCCTATTTTTATTTCTGTTCAATTATTTCAGTGTAATTTGCGATCTAACAAACAATATCAAGAATCGAATCACGCTCTGTAGGATTTGAACCTACGACATCGGGTTTTGGAGACCCACGTTCTACCGAACTGAACTAAGAGCGCTTTATTATCAAACTAAATGCAACCCTAATATATCTTGCATACATATATTACGATATTTAATATTATGATATAGAATATCATAATATTAAATAAAAAAAAGATTGATTCTGTATATGTATGTTCAATTTTTATGGATCTCAATTGATGCCTCGTTACTGTTCAGAAGATAAGTAATAGGTAGGGATGACAGGATTTGAACCCGTGACATTTTGTACCCAAAACAAACGCGCTACCAAGCTGCGCTACATCCCTTTCAATTGGTCTACAGTGTCATTGTAGAGAATCCCTGTCTTGTTTTCCACATTTTTGATTTATTTCCCCCATTGGTATACACAAATTATCTTGCCATTTCTTCTTTTTTGTCTCATATCATAGAACATATATAAAATATAATAAAAAGACTTATATACGTATGTATGAAATAATAAATATGAAATCCGCCGTAAAAAAAATGAATATTTTTGGGGAATGTTGAGGCGGTAAGGGACATATTTTTTTTTTATAAAAAAGGGAATATCTACCGAATTGAATTGTTGTACATTTCAATTTGAATTCGGAATTCCGCGTACAATACAAGCGGTTATTAACTCTATATACATATAATCGTATGTAATACCATTACGTATTATATTACCATTATGTATTACAAATTACTATAAAATAGGAGGGTTTAAAATGCGAGATCTAAAAACATATCTCTCCGTGGCACCGGTAGTAAGTACTCTATGGTTCGGGTCTTTAGCGGGTCTATTAATAGAGATCAATCGTTTATTCCCAGATGCGTTGGTATTCCCGTTTTTTTCATTCTAGTTATTGACTTGGGAAGGGGTGAAGAAGATTAGAAAAATAATCAAATATCTGTGACTAATCCCCTTCCCCTTCTTTTCTTTTTTTTTTTTTAGTTTTTAGACTTACAATAAGTTAGAAAAGCGAAAGAATAAAAGTGGATTCAACCTCAGTCAAATTCGGACTCGGTGCCGGGTTCAAATTGAATTATTGAATTGATAAAAGAGTGAGAACAGAAATGAAAATGTGATGGCTAGGGCAACAATATCATACAAGATACTTAAATGAAAAACTGTACTGCGATTCTCAATTTAGAAATCATTGTATTACTACTATATTTGATTGCACCGAAATCTTTCATAATTTTATTTCGAGTTACCAACTTCGCTTTTTTTCTTTCTTTTTTTCCTAATTTTGGATCGGAAAACGGAAGAGTTGCGTGAATCAAAAATCCAAGGGAGGTTCATGGCCAAGGGTAAAGATGCCCGAGTAACAGTTATTTTGGAATGTACTCGTTGTGTTCGAAACGGTGTTAATAAGGAATCAATCGGGATTTCCAGATATATTACTCAAAAGAATCGACACAATACACCTAGTCGATTGGAATTGAGAAAATTCTGTCCCCGTTGTTACAAACATACGATTCATGGGGAGATAAAGAAATAGATCGAACCGGTCGTCTGTGTGTCACCCTTTTCCAATCCAAGGAAGATGAAAAATTACATATATTAGACATATATTAATATAATTAATATAAAATAATATAATTAATATAAAAAAACCAAATCCTATTTCTTAATTCTAAATAATTTTAGATCTGATCGAAATAGGATTTTCGGGAATTTTCGGGATAAGGAATAAACAAACCATGGATAAATCCAAGCGACTCTTTCTTAAATCCAAACGATCTTTTCGTAGGCGTTTGCCCCCGATTCAATCGGGGGATCGAATTGATTATAGAAACATGAGTTTAATTAGTCGATTTATTAGTGAACAAGGAAAAATATTATCTAGACGGGTAAATAGATTGACCTTAAAACAGCAACGCTTAATTACTACTGCTATAAAACAAGCTCGTATTTTATCTTTGTTACCTTTTCTTAATAATGAGAAACAATTTGAAAGAAGCGAGTCCACCGCTAGAACTATTGGTCTTAGAACCAGGAATAAATAGGCTTACTCTTCAATTGAATTTAACTTCTAATCCAAACTCAACCGCGGATTGATGCTTTGTTCGAAAAATCCGAGAATCTAGATTTGATTGTCGTGTCGTAAGAAAAAAAAGAATAGGGAAAGAAAAAAAAATCTTTTTTTATTGAACATATTTGCTAATTTTGATCACTTTATCATATTTTATCATACTAATTTCTACTCTACCTTCTCGGAGTTCATTCTCCAGAGAACTCCATTTTAAACATTCCGCTGGATTCTTTCCAATCTTCTTATTTTATGATCTCATTGGAAATAATATAAAGACAATTTCTATTTAATATAGCAATTTGGGCAAGTATTTTACGATTAAGAAGCAACTGCCTCTTGGACAGATTGTGTATGAATCTACTATAACTGTAGTATACCTTATTATATCGAATTACTGCATTTATTCGAGCGATCCACAAATGGCGAAAATTTCTTTTTTGCCTACCTCTATCCCGATAAGCTGAAGCCAAAGCTCTTATTTTCTGTTGAGTAACAGTTCGAGTAAGTCTTGAATGAGCCCCTCGAAAGCTTGATGCAAATAAACGAATTTTTGTTCTACGTCTCCGAGCTATATATCCTCGTTTAATTCTAGTCATTGAATAAATGAAACTTTGATGAATAACTAATTGATTTCCTTTCTTTCAGTTATTCCTTTCCTAGTCTATTAATAACACAACGTATTTTTCCAATGTATAAAATGAAAATTCCAATGGCTTTTGCTACTATAACCTTCCCGACCACGATTTCTTTTTTTGTTCTAGGGATTTCACCTTAAAATACGAAATTGTATTGATACTAGGTATCAAAAAAAAACAAACATCGTAAAAAAAAAAAATAGAAATTGATAAAGAAATAGTGGGTTCCTTCGTTTCTATGGTTACCTCTTAAACGGTGAGGTCCTCTCTATACACCGGAGCTCCTTTTTTCATTTCATGAATATTATTGGTAACTTGTACAGTTCACCCTCTTTGGCTCTACCCATGAATTAGCTAGTAATCGGTCTTTCACAACGAGATCCACCTATACAGTAACGGTATTTAATTATAAAGATTAGTTGGGTAGCTGACCCTCTTAGTCCGTTCTTGTAAGAATAAGGCCATAATCTTTCTGTTAAATAGGATTTCCTCTGCTTAATGGATAAGCATTTGTTACCAATGGGGTATTCTTTCTCATCTAAAATGGAAAATTGAGGTGATTGGATTTGCACCAATAGAAACCATAAATTTGATACACAATAAAAGGATAGGATAAATCTTTTTTATTTATTTTTAGGTAATGAACGGAGCTCTTCCATTCATTCTATCCTATTCACTGGTACTGATCGCTGATACGGGAAAAATTTTGTACTTTCTTTTGTCCCGGTCCATGGTCTGAACGAGTCGCACATACACCCTAGTACATGTTCCTCGACGCTGAGGGCATCCCCCAAGGGCGGGCGATTTCGTGACATTTCTGATTGGCTGTCTTGTGTTTCTAATAAGTTGTTTAATAGTTGGCATGTTGAATTGTATACATAATGAGTTGGTTTAGATCAATCCTAACCGGATAATTATGAAGTACTTCTCTATTCTATATTAATAGTAATAATAGAAAATATTATATTAACCCCGGTAAGAAGATAAAATCTCAAATTTCGGGAAATCCCTGCTATTTTTTATTCAACCGCTACAAGATCAATAATTCCATGAGCTTGGGCTTCTGTTGCTGACATAAAAACATCCCTTTCCATGTCTTCGGACACAACCCATAAGGGTTTGCCTGTTCTTTGTACATAAACCCTCGTGATGGTTTCGCGCAGCTTCAGTAGTTCTTCCGCTTCCAGGATAAATTCTCCCGTTTGTGCCTCATAAAAAGAACTAGCAGGTTGGTGGATCATTACCCTGATGATTTAATAAATGGTTTTCTCTATCTCACATACTGAGTCAAAGATAATAAGAAAAAAGATAGGATTAACAACCGTACAGGCATCCTTTGTCCATTGCATACGGCTCCACAATGGAATTCATTTTTACCTTTCACCGAAGGAATAGAAAAAAGAGGCTCTATCAGACCCAGATCAGTAAATGATCCAATAACCACCCTTCCTTTTTTTTTTAGTAATTTTTAAATACTATGATGGTTCCGTTGCTTTATTATTTCGTTTGTTATTCAGCAATCCCAAAGTTTCTTTTTTTTTCAATTTTTAAATAAATATAAATCGTTCATAACAGAAATATTGTTAAGAGCCTTCCGTCGTGAAAACAAAAAAGTTTGTGACGCTGAAAGAGGACTCCGATAAATCAGATAAAATCGGAAATGCCTTTTATCTCATACTACTCTTTCGATACATAATCTAATCGTTTAGAAAAAAAACAAGAAAAAAATTCTCATATCGAATTCAAAGTGCCATGCTATTATTACTTAATATTCATATTTTATATGGCGAAGGCATAGTTTTCTTTTTTATCTCAAATAAAAAACTCATTGGCGCCAAGCGTGAGGGAATGCTAGACGTTTGGTAATTTCTCCTCCGACCAGAATAAAAGATCCCATTGAAGCGGCTAATCCCATGCATATTGTCTGTACATCCGGTCGCACAAATTGCATAGTATCATAAATAGCTACTCCGGGTATTACCCATCCACCGGGAGAGTTTATAAATAAATACAGATCTTTGGTATCATCCTCTATACTGAGATATACCATAAGACCAATAAGTTGATTCGAGATCTCGCTATCAACCTCTTGGCCTAAAAAAAGTAATCTTTCTCGATAAAGTCGGTTGATTAGGATCAAATTGTATCCCTTAAGAACCGTACGGGCACCTTTTGATGCATACGGTTCAAAAAAAAATAGCGAAAAAAAGAATCAATGTTTAAATTCTATCCTTCTTTAGAGGACTCTTTCTAACTTCTAATGAAGGGGCTTTTTCTTCCCTTCCATTTTTCAAGAAATATGAGTTTTGGCTTTTGGCCCGCGGTCATTTATCTATACTATAAAATTTCAATAAATAAAAAACCAATTCATTAAACTTATCGAACTAACTTTTCATTGATGTATTGTTTCATCGAGATAAAATTAAAATTGTGATGTCATTTTCTTGTTCCCTAATGGTCTTCTTTAATTCTTTTAGGTTTATGCTCTACTCCGAGTAAAGATCCGTCCGATTTGGATTTGCACATATAGGCCAAATACCCCAATAGCATGTCTTTTTGCTACGACTTCTTTTTTTTTATTTATTTCTGGCTTTTAACCAAATATTCAACCAACGTATTCATGAGAGTACTCGATTGATTAACAGTTTTATATCAATGCCATTTATAAATAGAATATGATACAAGTAGTAATCATAAAATAGATAGAGTCCAAATTGAGTTTTTTCTAAGCGGAGCCTGGATACTTCATTTTATTAGTCCAACCAAGCAAACCATAAATTATTCTAATTGATAATATTAATCTGGATACCCCCCCAAAAATAGATCTAATTGCACTTCACGCTCCAAATTTTTGATAATTAAATCAATCCGTCTTGGGCGAAAGAGAGGATATCTCGATCGGGGGAGAGAACGGGTAAATACCATATGACCCAATATATCTGACAAGTCGCACTATACGTCAACCCACGATGCATCTTCCTCTCCAGGACTTCGAAACGGTACTTTTGGAACACCAATAGGCATTAAAGCAAAGAAAAAGAATTAAGTACTATAGCTCACTTTGATGTGGAAGCGTAACAACGGGTTTATTGTCTTAATAAATAAGATGGGCCTTTATCGGATTTTATAGTTTAGCATATTTGATACATACCTTGAATAAGTTCACAAAAAAGGAAGACAGAATGAATAAAGGAAAATTCTTCCGAATAGGTCTTTTGAATGCTGAACAAATTCGTATACATTCACTCATATAAAATCACTC